ATAAGAATATAATAATAAAAGAAAACTATTTAATATTTAATAGAGGATTCAATAGAAAATAGAAATCTAATAATAAAATAATAATATAAAATAATAATATAATACTACTTAATATATCTTATATATAAGATATAATATATAGATAAAATATAAATAAACTAAAGCAAGTCAAGTTTTTTTAAGCTTTCGCAAAACGATCACAATTGATACAAGTAGATTTTTCAGTAAAGTACTAAATTAGTAATATTCCTAGCTCTAAAGCCCACTCCTTCCCCATACTACAAGTGAAAGAGAAAATGTAAACACTACCATTAAAGCAGCCCAAGCGAGACTTACTATATCCATGCGAATGATGTCCCCTATCTCTATGAAATGAAGGAATTATTCCATTATTGATTCATAATCATAGTGGAATCAATGGTGCAGAGTCAAAATAGGATTCTTACTTATGGCTCTTTATGAAATAATTTCATGAATCCACTCATAAAAAGTTCCAATTCTTTCTATTTCAATAGAAAGAATTGGAAAAAAAAAGAAAAAATAAAATATACAAATAGAAAGAAGAGCCATTCAACCATTCTGATGAAATTTATGAGCAGCACTCAGAACCTCTAGTGAGTCTAGATACAAAGTATCTTCAGTTCTTTGCCACAATTATTAAATGAAATTCCCATCAGCCTATCCAATCTAATTTCATCGCAGACAGAGTGAGTAGACACTACCTCAATATTAAGAAAGTTATATTGTAAAATAATTAGGGAGTCTTTATAGTCTTTTTTAGAATCCTTTCTTCAACCTTAGTAGCCAAAACGGAGTGTCTCTTAGGAACCTTTGGATACCAAGATTTCCGACTTCTTACTTTCATAGTTCTGATGCCCAGAATGAATTCTCACTATTTCTTTTATTTGATTCAATTCAGAATAGCCCAAACCAATCATTAATAAGATCATTAATAAGATTGAGTTGCTTCAGATTTATTGGTGCCTTTTTGAGCCACACTCAGAACCCTGATTTTGAGAAAAAAGATGACAGTCTTTTATAGGCCCTATGGGTTCTCAAAATCAAGTATCAACAGACCTAGCCCTTGCCTAATGCTTTTTCGGGGCAAGAATTCGTCAAGTTCGATCAAAAAATTCCAAGTATTTTTTTGTTGATCAGGCGACACCCAGATTCGAACTGGGGATAAAGGATTTGCAGTCCCCCGCCTTACCACTTGGCCATGCCGCCAAATTCTATCCAAAATGGATAAAGAAATAAAAAAATTCTATAATTATAGAATTAGAAATTAGAGAATTATATATATATATATTCTTATACTTATATTCTCTTTCTATATTTCTATAATCTAGAATTATATTATTATTCTATTTCTTTTCCTCTCCTCATTTTGTTTTGATTTGAATTTTTTACTTTCTTAATTTCTTTTATTTTTGGATCTTGAATCCCATTGTACTTATTTTTTTCCAAAAAATAATTCCTCTTTTTTATTGGATCCTGTTTCTATTCTTTTCTTCGATTGATTTTATCTCAAAACACGCGTCGCTTAAAAACTTACCTTCTCTTTTCACTTTTCTATAGAAAAGTGAAAAGATTCCCGGCCCCGGTCACAGACTGTAAAATGCAGGGCAATTTAGAATAATTCACTCTTTACTTCATTAACTATTTACTTATTAATCTTTTACTCTTACTTACTTTTCTTACTTTGAATTAGTGAACAGCTCTTAATTTTGTATCTCCATTTGTATTACCTTAATGGATGCAAAATCCAATTGATTTACGACTAATCATTATCTATTACATTATCAATTAGAATTATAAGAAAATATATGTGTATATGTAAACCCCAGAACAGTGTAAACTCCAGAACAGAAATTTTTATACATGGATACCGAGCCCAGGTCTATTTCTTATGCGCATATCCCTATATAGGATCATCGTGCTTGAATATTTCATTGAATATTGAATATGAATAGAAGATAGACATTATGTATAGAGTGCGACCTAACCTATGTTAAACCAAGTTTAATTATGATAAAAGATGTGATATACGAATAGCTATATTGGCATGTACTTCCTAAAGATTACTCCTATGACTATATACGTACGCAATTCCACATTGTGTTTTAGAAATTATACTACCAAAAAAAGATTTGTGAATTCCTTTTTAAACATTCAATTGTGTGTCCTAAAAAAAGGGAAACTCTATGCTGTTCCTGATTCTTCTGTTTTTATCTCATTCATAGAGAGTAGATTGAATCCTAAATTCATTGATTTTTTATTTTTTTGCACCCTGATCATAATATCATAATAAAAGAATTAGGTATAAATTGGATCAATTTTGATATCCGATAAAAGACTCCATCATCCTAAGTGACAGAATTTTTCCCGGGAATGCTTTATAAATTTCCATTTCTTTCTATTTGTACCTGGCTCAAGTTCAAATTCGAACTTGCATCGAAAATGCCCTCCATTTCTCTGTCTTGCTTCCGTTCATACGTATGATATATATGGATGGAGTTGACTCAAATTTTATGTGATTCAGTAAACAGAATATCCATTCCATCATTGCTAGATCAATAGGTAGGGTTCGATGAATAGTGAGCCAAGCCAATAATGGGATTTTTTCAATAAAGAGGAAACTTAAGATTAAGATGATCCAGAATGGAAATGAGGGAATGTCCACAATACCTGGATTTAGTCAGATACAATTTGAGGGATTTTGTAGGTTCATTAATCAGGGCTTGACGGAAGAATTTCATAAGTTTCAAAAAATTGAAGATAGAGATCAAGAAATTGAATTTCAATTATTTGTGGAAACATATCAATTGGTAGAGCCCTTGATAAAAGAAAGAGATGCTGTGTATGAATCACTCACATATTCTTCTGAATTATATGTACCCGCGGTCTTAATTTGGAAAACCGGTAGAAATATGCAAGAACAAACCATTTTTATTGGAAACATCCCTATAATGAATTCTTTTGGAACCTCTATAGTAAATGGAATATACCGAATTGTGATCAACCAAATATTGCAAAGTCCCGGTATTTACTATCGTTCAGAATTGGAACATAACGGAATTTCTGTCTATACCAGTACTATAATATCGGATTGGGGGGGAAGGTCGGAATTAGAAATTGATAGAAAAGCAAGGATATGGGCCCGCGTAAGTAGAAAACAAAAAATATCTATTCTAGTTCTATCATCAGCTATGGGTTCGAATATAAGAGAAATTCTAGAGAATGTTTGTTACCCTGAAATTTTCTTGTCTTTCCCAAATGATAAAGAGAAAAAAAAGATTGGATCAAAAGAAAATGCTATTTTGGAGTTTTATCAACAATTTGCCTGTGTAGGGGGGGATCCGGTATTTTCTGAGTCCTTATGCAAGGAATTACAAAAGAAATTTTTTCAACAAAGATGTGAATTAGGAAAGATTGGTCGACGAAATATGAACCGGAGACTTAATCTTGATATACCCCAAAACAATACATTTTTGTTACCACGAGATCTATTGGCTGCTGTGGATCATTTGATTGGAATGAAATTGGGAATGGGTACACTTGACGATATGAATCACTTGAAAAATAAACGTATTCGTTCTGTAGCAGATCTATTACAGGATCAATTTGGATTGGCTCTTGTTCGTTTAGAAAATACGGTTCGAGGAACTATATGTGGAGCAATCAGGCATAAATTGATACCGACTCCTCAAAATTTGGTAACTTCAACTTCATTAACAACTACTTATGAATCGTTTTTTGGCCTACACCCTTTATCTCAAGTTTTGGATCGGACTAATCCGTTGACACAAATTGTTCATGGGCGAAAATGGAGTTATTTGGGTCCCGGAGGATTGACGGGGCGAACTGCTAGTTTTCGGATACGAGATATCCACCCGAGTCACTATGGACGTATTTGTCCAATTGACACGTCCGAAGGAATCAACGTTGGACTTATTGGATCATTAGCTACTCATGTGAAGGTTGGTTATTGGGGATCTATAGAGAGTCCGTTTTATGAATTATCTGAGAGATCAAAAGAGGCACAGATGGTTTATTTATCACCAAATAGAGATGAATATTATATGGTAGCAGCAGGAAATTCTTTGGCCTTGAATCGGGGTATTCAAGAACAACAGGTTGTTCCAGCTCGATATCGTCAAGAATTCCTGAGTATTGCATGGGAAGAGATTCATCTTAGAAGCATTTTTCCCTTCCAATATTTTTCTATTGGGGCTTCCCTCATTCCTTTTATCGAGCATAATGATGCGAATCGAGCTTTAATGAGTTCTAATATGCAGCGCCAAGCAGTTCCACTTTCTCGGTCCGAGAAGTGCATTGTTGGAACTGGGTTGGAAGGCCAAACGGCTCTAGATTCGGGGATTTCAGCTATAGCCGAACGCAAGGGAAAAATCATTTCTACTGATACTCAAAAGATCATTTTCTCAAGTAATGGGGATACTCTAAGCATTCCATTAGTTATGTATCAACGTTCCAACAAAAATACTTGTATGCATCAAAAAACTCAGGTTCAACGGGGTAAATACATTAAAAAGGGACAAATTCTAGCGGGTGGTGCGGCTACAGCTGGTGGGGAACTCGCTTTAGGAAAAAATGTATTAGTAGCTTATATGCCATGGGAAGGTTACAATTTTGAAGACGCAGTACTAATTAGCGAACGTCTGGTCTATGAAGATATTTATACTTCTTTTCACATCCGGAAATATGAAATTCAGACTCATGTAACAAGCCAAGGTCCTGAAAGAATCACTAAGGAGATCCCGCATTTAGAGGCTCGTTTACTCCGAAATTTAGACAGAAACGGAATTGTGATGCTGGGATCTTGGATAGAAACAGGTGATATCTTAGTAGGTAAATTAACACCTCAGACAGCGAGCGAATCGTCATATGCCCCCGAGGATAGATTATTACGAGCTATACTTGGCATTCAGGTATCCACTTCAAAAGAAACTTCTCTCAGACTACCTATAGGGGGAAGGGGT